CTGATGGAGTCTACATCTATAGTCACAGTACCGGACCGAGATACTATAGTCCTACTAAACTATAGAGGGGGAGAAAAAATGGAGTTAGTTGTGTTGTTGTTCGCCGCCTCGACGCATTCCCCGGCATCGTCCCACACAGAAAGAAAGAGCGCGGAGCCCCGGCCCGACCTGTAGGTCCGCTAACGTAAAGCGAGGAGTTGAGCCTGAACTGGCGAACCGAAGTCACTTTTGGGAACATACTACTACTAAGACCGGTGGTCACGCAGATGCCTCTTAGTATTTATTGGTCCGGAACGCGCGGCGCAAACGACCTCCCGAATCCCCCGCCGGCCATCGGGGACCGAGTGGTAAGGCCATGATCCACAGGGGAAGGGATCACTCATTCTTCTATTGGGGACAGGTGCACGAACGACAACTCCAAACGTCACACATCCGCCGCCTACTGTTTAGGTGGCACCAGCGAGATCCAGCTGATGGTAAGGAAGTGTCGCGGCTGCTCCACTCCGCTGCGGTCTCTTGAACTGAATGGTATGGTTTCAGAGCCTTCTCGCGCGCGAATGGCCAGCCTTTCCGGCCGGAATTAATTACCGGAATCTCCGGCCACGGAATCAAATACGGTATCTTCTCTATAGTTCTAGTAGGATTTGACCAAAGTTCCGAAGCCTTATCTCCAATTGCCCAGGTCGTCTTACGGCAAGGTGACCGGAGGGTATGAAGTAGGTGACCGAGGCTAGGATACCGTGAGGTAGGCTACGAAGTAGGTTAGCCGGACGACCAGCGGCACTAAAGACTGATAAAGAGAGGAAATTATAGAATAGAATAGATTATACCATTCTTCCTATCCCTCGCGCCCGTGCCGCTGGTCGTCCGTCTCACCAACGCATAAAGTTCCCTTGTACCTAGCCCTCAGCGACTCGTCTACGAAGCTTCGCTTCCGGGACGAAGCCTAAAAGACTTGGCGCAGGAGGCCCAGCAAGATGGGCTGGAAGGAGGTAAGCACTGGTCATATGTATGGGAGGCATGGAGGGCCAACTACAAGAAGCGAAGCTTCGTAAACTCGACTAGGGAGGGGGGGAAGCAAAGCTTAGCGAGCTTGGGGTGACCGACCACTACATAAACCGCTGGCGGAGAAAGCTCGAAGAGCTTCCCTTCATTCGCTTCGCGCGAGCCGCACAGCACATAGCTGGAAGTCAGAGGGCCCGTACTACCTGCCGTACCCTTCGTTTGGGGGACCGTCGAACGGAAAGCGCCTTCTAAACAACTCGGCAGAAGGGAAGGGGCCTATGTATTTGCATGACCCCTGCGGATTTTACCCTACCTACACCCGGAGCCAATCCCCTAGTGGTCCTGCCACCACGCCGCAGAACGGGAGCTCATGTGGAACCGTCGGATTTCTGGCGGGAAAGCGGCGGAACGGGAAAAAAGATTACCGGTTTATACCATTCGACTACCCGGTAGTACCGTGCCGCTGGTCGGACCTTCTCCGTCTCACCTTCTTCCTATCCCTCGCGCCCGTGCCGCTGGTCGTCCGTCTTCCTCTCTTTATCAGTCGAGTCCCCTTTGTCTCCCGGTCTTACCGGAGGAACTACTAATTCCGGTGTTGCTTGAGTAATCTATAGTAAACAGTAAACCGGCCCGGCCTACTAGAATTCTGATTCCTCCGTCCATTCCGGAGGGCTAGGTGGCCGAGGGTTAGGTACAAGGGTCTCCCATACGGTCGAGCCCACTTCGTGACATCCGGTATCACGCATTGAATGACCTACTAATTCCCCCCGGTGACCAGGACATACTTCTATATAGGACCGGCGGCCTGGCAGCAGTTGTTCTTGTTCCTCATCTAATGCTCCTAAGCCCTCATCCCCCCGTCTGACCGACCCCCCCCCCCTCCTTGCTGCTTCGCTGGGCCCGCCCCCGCCGTGGGCTTCGAGGAGAGCCGGTCCCGGTCTTATTATATTAGTAGTAAGCTCTCTTTCGACTACTAAGACCGGAAACGCGAACCGTCAACGGAGACCAAATGAATGTGCTGCCGAAACGGCCGGCCAGCCTTTCCGAAATCCCCGGAATCTATAGTATAGTATGGTAGGGGTGGGGGTCCAACAAGCACTTGCTGCGGAGGGGCCACAAGCACCCGGCCCACCTCTTCTTCTTCAGTAAAGCCGACCTCTTTTTCGCCAGTGCTGACGCGCATAGATAAGGAAAGAAAAATCCCAGTGGGGGAGCTTTGTGGGCTAAAGCACCCTTCTCCGCCATGGGGAACTACTGCCTTGATGTCTGAGGCGGGCCCTTGCGCCTACCCGGGGCGGGGCCAACAAGGGAGAAGAGGTTCCATATTGCCGAGCCATCGAAATGCCTTGCTGTACGTGATTCGGGCATAGTATGTCACGTCGTCTCGTCCCCGCTGCATCGAAGAGTACCTATGCACTATGTTCCGGTTCACTGATAAGGAAGCCAGTCTTTCCGGAATCTGTGGTATGGGGTGGGCCGATGTTCTACTAAAGTATGACCGGGAGAAAGAAAAGATGCGCAACTCAAATAGGCGCAAGGGAACGAAGTTGGTGAGACGCGAATGGAACAAAGTTGGTGAGACGTGGCGGAGCCCCTCCCGGTAATTACTCGAGAGGGGCTGACGTAAGTACTCGCGATCCGACAAAGCGGAACGACCAGAAAAAGAAGTGGAGTTAGAAAGCCGTATGATAGGTGGGGAATATCTCGTACGGTTCGGGGGGCTCAAGGGCGACCAGGGGAATATTTGGCTCTATCGAACATACAGGGAATTGGAGGTAGCATTCCACCGATGTCAAGTCATGGACTGGTTCCTCCAGCCCTTTTTCTATGTGTTGGTGTTCTATATGATCGACATAAGACTCGACTTGTTAGATATTATGGAGGTTCAGTGAGCACCATGCCGAATCTCCCTACCATTTCTTTTTCTTCCACTTTGGCCAATATGAGTTCACCTGGTACGGGAAGCTTTATCGGGGAATTTCCCATCTTAGTCGGAGCTTTCCAAAGAAATAGCTTAGTAGCCACCTCCGCAGCGCTTGGAATGATTTTAGGCGCGGCCTATTCCCTTTGGCTATATAATCGTGTGGTTTCCGGAAATTGCAAACCCGATTTCCTCCATAAATTCTCCGATCCAAATGGCAGAGAAGTTTCCATATTTCTACCTTTTATTGTTGGAGGGGCGACCGTCCGTTGAACTACCAAAAAAGGGAACTTTATGCATTGGTGAGACGGACGACCAGCGGCACGGGCGCGAGGGATAGGAAGAATGGTATAAACATGACCCGGTTTACCGGAATTAGTGGAAGGTGCTTGCGATGGGACGGATGCGACTTCCCTCATAAGTCATGGGTGGCATAGCCCGTTGCAGAAGTCTCCTTTCCCCCCTCCCGGGTGGACCGAGAGAAAGTGCCGGGGGGCGACCATGCATGGCATTTCTCGACCGTGTCTCCGAGGGACAGTTGAACGAGCGACTCATGAATGCTGCCGGGTCGGACGAGCCGATAATTCGAAGGCCTTCGGTCAGTTTTTTGAGCAAGAATCACTCCCCTTACCTTCACCATGATACGGACTCCAAGTTCTTATGGCGGAGAACGAGGAGTTTCCTTCAATATTCTGATGGGAATGGAAACCAGAAGCACGACCGGGGGGCCCTCGTGGTCTGAGATCGAGACTTATATATCAGAAAGAGGGAAGTAAGCATGAGACTTTTTGGTAGTACCGGTGAACCAGATGGCCGCGGCGAGGGAATCTGGGACGGAGGACTCATAGTATCTCTATAGAGATGGCAAAAGCGAAAGATCCCCGGCACGTCAGACGCCGGAATCCCTAGTCTCTATAGTTTAGTAGGACGGAGGAATCCCCGGAATCTATAGTTGGGGAATTAGTAGGACTGGGGACCGGGGCCGACCCGCTTTTCTCCGTAAAGCTCGAAAGCGAGGTGGGACAATGAAATGCGTGATAGTTCTTTATCCCGAGGGTAGGTTCAAGGGTCTTCGGAGATAAGTAGCTAGCGTCTCGTTCCCTATTCGAATATCGTCTCACCGTACTGGAGGATTGGACGGTACTCTTCTTCCTAATATCTCGACTATCGTCTCGCCCGTCGACTAACGTCTCATCTACCGGCTCGCTTCGACTATCGTCTCACCTACTTCGTACCCGTCGACTAACGTCTCATCTACCGTCCGGTATGCTTCGACTATCGTCTCACCTACTTCGTAGCCTTCTCCTAACGTCTCACCTACCTCACTAACGCCTACGACTATCGTCTTCCCGTCGACTAACGTCTCTTCGGTTATCACCTCACCTACCTAGCCCTTCTACTATCGTCTCACCTACTTCGTAGCCTACCGTCCGGTATCCTATCCTCGGTCACCGGGCCCAGTCGAGCCCACTTCCTCTCCTTATCAGTCGAGCCTTGAACCTACCTTCGGGCCACCGGCTTTGCTTTCGAGAGTGAGTCGAAACTATAGATTCCGGTTCCGTTCGTCGGTTTGGTTCGGGCCCCTCGATTCAAAGTAATAAAGTAGCGCGCTATTAGCTCTTATTACTTTTCATCCGTTGGGGGAAGGAGTCTACTAAATCAATGGACATGGAGGAACCATCATTGATGGATGTTGTACATGACACGATCAATTCGACTCGACGGTCCGGCTCGGCCGGAACGGAATTAGTAGTGTTGCTTACTCTCCGTCAGGAGAAGGTGCCAGATCCTCCCGAACAAGTAGTAGAGTCTCGATCAGCCTAGTGCACCAACCACGTGCTACGACGGCAAAGACCTGGCTGGCGTTTGTGGTGGTTGGCCCCACCCCACCCAAGAGCGCTTATGTCATAGGGGCTGAAAACAATCCTATCCTTTTTGCAGTTGCACCGGAATTAGTAGGTTAAATCGAACGACCGGATGTCACGGAGTGGGCTCGACTGCATAGGCGAGGGGAGAGGACTTAAGTATCTATAGTATCCCCAAGAATAATAAGAATAAAAGTGCAGGTTGGTTGGTGAGCCTAGTGATGGGAGACTATCTAGCTCGGTTCGGAGAGCACTTGTTTTGTTGGGTTAAAGATTTCTTTTTTTCGGGATTTCCCGGCCTAAATGCTGAACTATTGACCCTACTTGTTCGGATGGGTGTTCATCCCAAAGTGTTCCTGGACCACATGCATACATCCGTAAGTAACTTAGTGCAACATGGCAAATTTAATTGAGAGGAATCAGACAAGAAAAGAAAAAGGGCCGTGTATTTGAGAGTGAAAGGCTGAGGAGTGTCCACATGAACCCAACAAAACAAGGAGGTGTCTACACAGACTTGGATTATATATCCCACGGTCCTCTTTTCTATTCTTAAGAGAGTTCGGATTGCTCCACCTAATCCTTGATCCGGGGGGGGCTCTCCTATTCCGCAGACAACGGTTTAGAAGGTGGTAGGCTACCTCACTAACGCCTACCTCAGGTATCCTTCGACTATCGTCTCACCTACTTCGTAGCCTACTTCGTATCCTACCTAACGGTAGTACCGTGCCGCTGGTCGGACCTTCTTCCTATACCTCGCGTCTCGTCCCGTGCCGTTGGTCGTCCGTCTCAACTACTTCCTATCCTACCTAACGGTAGTACCGTGCCGCTGGTCGGACCTATCGGTCACCTAGCGGTAGCCTTCCCTATATAGTTAAACCTGTATAGTATCCCAATTGTTAAGTCAACCATAAGGAAATCGGCAGACATGAATGACTTTAATTCATTATTCCGGCACTTCAACGAATTGGTTTAATCGATCGGTCTGAGGTCTGTACTCTGTCCAAAAAAATCCTTTAATAATATAGATTGGTCCAAGGTAATATGTATGTCGTACTCTTCCCGTCCACGACTGTCTTGAATTAGTATTAGTTCCGATCTTTAGATTCCGCCGGATCCTCTACACTTACACTTTCGTATAATTCGTTTCATTCAAAAGGGTCTGCTGGTAGCGCAATCCGCGACTCCAAACAAGCAGAAAGAAAGCGACGGGCCGGCAAGACGCATGTGGTTGGTTTAATATCAATAGTGCCCCACCTGAAAGACGCCGAAGCCCAAGATCGAGCTGTGCTGTTTTGTAGATTTAGGTTGTCAAAGGAGATTAGCGACAGACTAAGTCTTCAAAGACAGTCTTTAGTGCCGGAACCGGATTTAGTAACTGTAGAGGAACTCTTTTCGGTCGTGCGACTCAGTTTCCCAGTCCTGGTACAATGATCTGACATAATTTTCGGCTCGGACTCTCGTATTTCCGACATCACTCTATTTCCGATCTGCTATTTCTGACTCAGCAATCAAACTAAGTGCTAACGCGCATTTATAGTGCGCTCTTCTGGCCCGGCCTACTATAATTCTGACCCACTAATTCCCCCAGTACTATATATTCATAGGATTCCGGTAATTCAGGCCATCCATGATCGGCTTTATGTGGGGGAGTCCCGGGACGGCCTGAAAGTCTCAGTGGTCGTGCCCGGCCATAATGAATGATCGTTGTTCGGGAACAAAACAAGAGGAGGGGCCGCCGGAACTCACTTCGCTCTTCGATCGCCCTCGTGCGACTATCTCCTCTACCTTTACTACTCTTCCTATACCTCGCGTCTCGTCCCTCGTGCGACTATCTCAGTCGAGCCTTTGGTCGTCCTCCTCTCCGTACAGTCGAGCCTACCTACCGCCTTATCAGTCGAGCCTGTCCGTCATTATATATGTTCGTTACACTCGGGCTGGTTACCCTACCCATGTTACACTTGGACCGGTTCCCTATTCATCACTATCAGTCGTTGCACTTGGATCATTCGACGGAGAGGGTTGTTTTCGATAGCCGAAAGGAAGAGAAGCTGCTTCTGTTGATGAGAAGTCACATTCCCACCTGGCACTTCTGGTCCTTCCGGCCAGGTCACGGACAACAGAAGTGGAACAGCAGCTGGTAGGGAGACAGTTCACAATCTCAACAACAGCAGGCGACCGAAAGGACAAGGCAGACCCTAGCCGAGTCATCTCGTCCTGCCCTGTCTACTTCTCCCAGGAACGGTTAGAAAGCAAGGCTATCAGGAACGGTTAGAGAGCAAAGCTATCCCCGAGCTCGTACCATTTCCTCGTTAAGCCCCACGCAGTATAGGGTAGCCCCCGGAGGGATACTCCCCGCGGAAGGGATAAAACCTGCTGCCCGATATCTGTCCCCTGGCACTCTCTGTGCCTGGTCCTGTTGCTCTCCCGAGCGTGTTAGTAGGGTCTATAAGCTGACGAAAGACCGTAGCTCTAGGCTCATACATTGTGTGTGAGTCAGTTCTCTCCCGGTGTCCCTGTTCCACCAGCCACTGTTCTCCATCTGAGCTAGCGTGTTCAAGAGAAGGAAGCTCTTCCGGCCGGGAAGTAGACTAAAACTAAGAATCTCATGTTAATCTTGGGAAAAGGGAGGAATCTGTACTTCCGGGTGTAAACCACATCCTTATGAAAGCCGATTCACTAAACAATAATGTGATAGGTGATGTGAGAACGATCGTCGGTTAGAAACCGTAACCTTAATTATATAGAGCTGGTAAAAGATTTGTTATAAATAAAAACTAGAGTTAAGGGTTGTTATACAAGTAAACATAAAAATAGGGATTAACTAGCAAGATAGCTAAAATCATGAGGTCATGATCCGCTGTCTTCCTCACGATCGACGATCGCCGGCTGTACCTCCGCGATATCGGCAGTCAAGAAGTTCCATGCTTCCAGACAATCCTCCTCCAATCGCTTCTGGTGTACCGCCTTGAATTTTCCCACTCTAAATGTTAGACCTGTATCAGTGGCAGACCTCTTTCAGAACCACGACCACCGGGGCAGGTAGAGGCCTCGCCGGAGATGATGGATGAGAACTCCTACTCTGACTATAGTTAAGAATGTTAAGTCGTCTTGAGGACGAGATAGTCCATGAGGAATGCGAAAAGGGTCCACAGCTTTCGACCCGTCACTCCATTATATATGAATAGTTCATTCATATTAATATAAAGATATGAGTGGTTAATCTAGAGCTTGATAAGAGTGGTTAAATGCCCTATACGAATGGGTGGTTAAGTAGACTAAATAATAGAACAGTCCCTAACCCCTAAATCAGTAGTTTAATAGTTTTGCCACGGGTTGCTTTGGATCTCGCGTACTCGCTACGTTATCCTAACAACAGCATGTTTTCAGAAGAGGATAACTCTGAGTTTACGAAATTCGTAGTACCCAAGTTACCTTTTCTGCGTACTCAATATCCGGGTCGATTATCAAGTAGTCTTGAAGGCGATGGTAAGAGACGAGTATTCGCGATAAGCAATTATGTTTGTCAAAGATTACTCCTGCCAGTCCATAATTGGGCTATGGCAGTTTTAAGGTCAATACCAATGGATGGTACACATGATCAACTTCGTCCCTTCTTTAAACTTAGGGACCGTGATCAATATTATTGCTTCGATCTGAAGGCAGCAACAGATCGAGTACCACTTCCGTTGATATTTGAAGTGTTTGCACATTGTTTTGATGAGTATCTTGCATCATCATGTATAGACACAACCTTATCTGCTCACGTCTTCTTACCCCTCAGGGAGAAATGTCGAAATGGAAAGCTGCCTTCACTGGACACTTGGTCCAGTAAAGAACTAGTTACCTTTGAAACAGGCCAACCCTTAGTTCTTCTCTCGTCATGGGCACTCTTCGCATTATCTCATCATGTGGTAGTTTGGGCCGCAGCCGAATTCGTTTATCCAGGGAGACACTTCACTGATTATTGTCTTCTCGGAGATGATATCGTGATTAGTGATAAAAAGGTAGCTTCCACCTATTAGCAATTAATAGAAGATCTGGGAGTATCCATTTCTATTGAAAAATCTCTTATTTCAACAAAAATGAAAGCAGGAGAGTTTGCAAAACAATTTTGGGTAGACGGGTTGAACTTTGATTGTTCACCTGTTTCACCAAAATTGGTGTTGCGCTCTAATCATCCTTATGCAATTCTAGCAATTCATGAAAAGTATAAGGTGACCGATATGAGATTGTTATCAAGGCTCTATGGAACTAGATTTAAAGAACGCAGTAAACCTATACATCTTCATAAACGATTCAGCTTTATTCGACTCTATATTGAGAAGAAGGCTGTTGACTTAAAATTCTGGTTGGGCGGAGGAGTACCTTTAGGTCCTTATGAATACGGTGCAATTATTCACGATATGGTTCAATCTCTGAAACCAAAAGAATTAAATATCTTTCCGGAATCAGGATTACCCCGAATCCACCTTGATGATAAAAGAAATCAAGTGAACTCTAGTGATATGACTTTCTTATTAGAAAAGACCATTAGGATGGAAAAATATAAAAAAGATTTGCATTGGTATTGCACAAAGGCCTGTGCCCCTGATGTAACTTTGGAAGTCCTTTTAGATCCTCCTGAGTACCAACACAATTGGACGACTAACGAGCTCCCTTTGGATCTCGTTAAGCTCAATCAATTGTGGAAGTATTTTCAGAAGTTCTTCTATAAGAGAAAAGTTATCCAGAGTTATCCTGCTTTATATCCAACTACCCATCTATTCTGTTTAGATGAGGGACCTTGGGTTATTAAAGTAGACGCAAGATTATTATCTTGTTCCACTCTCGATAAACCTCATTAGGTCGGCCACAAATCTAATACCGATCCCATAAGAACTCGATTTAGAATTAGGTGAGTTTAGGATTAACAACCCTTTACTTTTGCAACTTACATAAGACTAGTAGTTTATAATAATATCCTTAGGATATAAGGATTGCACAATATCATATACAAGACTACCATAGTCGTAGGGACCTAACGGGACCCCGTCACCCAACCAGAAGGAGAGATCAGGAAAGCTTCGCTTCTGAATATATAACCAGAAACCTCTTATGTTTCTCTACAGGTTTACAATGTTCTTTAAAACGTGTTCCTTGTAGACGAGACAGAATACGAAGATCAGTGACCCACTCATATATAGCTAATAATGAGTAAGGGTGGTGTGTCCTAAGTAAGAGTTTAGGAGAAATAGGTGAGCAATTAACCCTGAGGAACCCGCTTAGCAAATTCCCCCAGATAAGTGATTTCTCTATTGAAATATCAACACCCAGCTTCTGTATCATTTCTTGGTACTTTTCAGCGACCCGTTTATTACATATCATGATATCATCCCCAAGGAGACAATAATCACGAAATGTTCTCCCACATTCTGCTGCTGCCCAAAGTATAACATGGTGAGATAAGGATAATAAGGCCCAAGAAGACATCAGACCGAGGGGTTGACCAGTAATAAAACTAATTACTTGGTCACTACGTTGGCAGTGGTAGAAGGTTTTACCCTTCACACCTGATCTACTTTTCGTGTGCCTAGCTGACTCTTTAGGGAGAGGCCAAAATAAGTTTGACGCGAGACTTGTATTAACACATGCAGACGCTGCGATCAAAGCAGTGCTGAAAGACCTCGAAGAGGTAATAGGAGTGGCATACGATCTGTTGCCGCTTTCAGATCGTAACAATAATAATAATTCTTTCCTTGAAGTTTAAAGAAAGGCCTCAACTGATCAAACGTGCCATCCATCTCTATGTGCCGTAACACAGTCATTGCCCATTCATGGACCGGCAATAGCAACCTTTGATTAACATAGTTGCTAATAGCAAAGACCCTGCGTTTACCTTCCCCTTCCAAACTTGATACTAAACGACCAGGAACTAATGGAAAACCTGTCTTAAATAAAGATAGTCTGGGACCTATTGACTTCTCAAATAGGTCCAGGTCCTCACCGGAAAACTTTTTTTTATTAGTGTCGAATGCATATCTTATTCGGGATGGCCAGAGGAGTCCATGGGAGTACTGCTCTCCATATGCATGGACTGACTGAAAAATATTATAAAATGCAGCCATTTCACAAGTAAAGAGAGGTTCAATAACTTTAGTTAAACTCAATTTACTTTTGAACTCTTGTAACCATCGGTCCAGTTTTGCAGAAGTACTTTGCTTTACAAAGCCTCTGATTGAAGCCCCTTTAACCATACCTTTTATTTTTTTATTATAATTATCAAAGATCATGGAGAAAGGGAACTTGAGGTATATTGAATTTGGGTAAGCCTTTGAGAGAACATCCCAAGTCAACCCGGGGTATCTTGGCAAGAGTAGGAATATATCGACGGGGTAGGACACATTTAATATCCGACACCATACTCTGGATTGAATCCATATCCCTAGGAGGAAAAATGATAGAGGAATAGGTTCCCTTATTGACCGGTTTTGCTAATTTAATAATTCGGCCAATACTGAATATGGTGAGGTATAAGCGGACTAGTCGGTGAGATTCGGCAGTGCCTCGGTATATTTTCTTCCGATGGAACACTGGAATTATTCGGGGATAGCCCTTCCTAGTGAGGGAAATAGGAAAGTTAGGTGAGACAAACATTGCCATAGGCCATTTGGAGCGCGACCCTGCACTGTTTCATATAGAGTGCAGTTGATAGCAATCCCATATTTGAGATGCATCGAAGAATGTCTTTAGAGACAAGATAGGCAGCAATACAGGTTTCGGTGGTTGGAACAGCTCGCAAAATCCAACCACTTCACCTACTTCATTGCCCCCAACCCTTTCCCTATCCTCTATTGAAACAGAATGGTTTCATGTTCCTTCATCGATTGGTTATTCCTCTCCGTTCGTATCTCCTTCTCCAATTTCGGTCTCAATTAGTTCACAAGATTGAATGGCCAAGGTTCAATTGTTTTCCGTTGAGCCGGCGCTGGAAGTTCGGTTCTTTGTGGTCTTTCTTTCGATTCATCCTCTTCTTGTTTGAATAATTAGACCTTTCATCTCATCCCCCAAACCTCTGAAAAGTAGTAGCTTGCTTGAACCAGAGACTTCCTTAAAAGAAAGCGCTTTGCCTTACCAATTTGCACAATCATATCTTGATAAAGCTACTGCCTGAGTGGAATATATATATAGGCTGTCACTGCTTTCTGAGCTTGCCTATCTTCCTCGACTAACGTCTCAACTACGAGAGACTACTTCGTAGCCTACTTCCTATGCTTCTTCCTATCCCTCGCGTCTCGCCCCGGTCGTCCGTCTCAACTACGACTAGCGTCTCATCTACTTTGTAGCCTACTTCGTATCCTTCGACGCTAGTTGAGACTTCGGTTATCACCTCACTCTCCTTATCAGTCGAGCCTACCTCACGGTAGCCATTATAGTAATTGCAGCTTCGGTCGGTCATCATTTTCAGACTATTGACTAGTGTAGTGCAGTCAGTAGTTGAGGTTGTATCCCACCTAGCCGAGCCATTGAGGTTGAGACTAGCGTCGAAGGGAGTGATGGGCAAACTGAAGCCCAAGTGCTACTCCCCCGTCGACTATCGTCTCCTCTACTTCGTATCCTACTGTAAAAGTTAGCAATATGACCATTTACACTAAATCAAATTCATCATATGGGCAAACCATTGGTAATATTCCAGTCAAGGGTTGACAGAGATTTCCCTCCCCTTCCCGGTAAAATTACTTCCTATTAAACACCTTGGTCTACCTCTTGCAGGTCGCAAACTAAGGCACTCGGACTGCACGGACTTGATTGGAATGTTGGACTCTTACTTGGCAAAATGGCGCACAAAGGCATTATCCTACGGGGGCAGGCTGCAGCTCGCAAATTGGGTACTCTACGGCTCGTATTGGCTGAATGGAACGCTGCTACCTAGGAAAACACTACGCAAAGTAAAGAGCATCATATATGCATTCATATGGGGGGGATCTCATGGAGTTTGATGGCGAAATCGAAGGCGGAAGGTGGGCTTGGGCTAAGGGACCTACGACTACTCGATGCAGCAACAATGATCAAAAAATTATATCACGGAGGACTCGGTGTGGGCTGAATGGATGCGGACAAGGTACGTGAAGGGACATAGCTTCAACGCAACCTCGGTAGACCACAACTCTTCGCCGATGTGGGTACATATGATGAAGTCCAAGGAGATGATACAATCCTGTTTTGATTTCAATGAGGACAGCCGGAAGGGTACGGGGACTTCGATATCCCTCAAAAACATTATGATCACACTACAGCCACCAGGTGCGGCGGATCCATTAGCGGAGGGTGTCTGGACGTGCCGGACGTCGAAGATGGCCATCACATTGTGGCGTCTTCGTTGGAACCGACTCCACACCTTCAACAGACTACGACAATGGGGCCAAGAGGTTCCGGACGTTTGTACATTATGTGGGGAGGTGGACGAGACACCAGAACACTTGTTTCTCAATTGCAACTTCAGCAGGGAACTATGGTTGAAGTTCACGGACGGGAAACACTTTATGGAAAATTCAGAATGTTCCGAGACCGTCAGCCGGAGACCTCCGGATTGGAGACGTCATCGAGGGCCTCCAACTAATGTCAAGACACTCACCCTGTTGGGGGCTGCACTGGAATGCAATCGCGGCATTCACTTGGCACCTTTGGAGGGAGAGGAATAGGAGGTTCAAGGGTGCCAAGTGAGGAACACTTGTGGTGGTAGCAGGTGAGTTCATCAGGGACTTGGACATCATATTCCAAGAGGATAAGTACAAGACCACACATCGACGGAGAGAGGAAGCCCAAGCTATGGTAAGTTGGACCGCAGGTGTACCGTTGATCGTTGATCAATTGCATACACAACAAAATAAGAATGCACCTTTCAACGAAGAAGGAGCACTCTATCGCTGCAACGTCTATTACCTGTTTATTATCTATGCTTCTTAGTTATCTATATAAAATTGTATCTGAACTGTATCTGATCCACTTGGATCGAACTCCTTTTTTATTAGTGCAATGTTTACCAGATTTCAAAAAAATGGAATAAATTGTTTAACAAACTCAGACTTAGTGTTTAGGAGACCAAGAGTATCGGGAGAAATCGTCGACTATTGAAACATAGTAGAGATGGTCTTCTCGGGATCTCACCGGTGCAGGTCCCCACACGTCGAGGTGAAGAAGCTCAAGTGGTTGCACCGCTCCGACGAGCGAAGGACTGACGATGAGACTTGTTTTCTGCACACACGCCGCACACTGTACGTTCAGGCTTGCCATGCATGGGAAGATTTGAAGATAATTAAACAAATAAATAAACTTACGCCTGCTCCTATAATAGGAATTCGAATTTGAGGCGTATAGCCGTAAGGCTATATTCCTGTACCGGGGTACAGGGGATAACTGAGCACTAAGAGAGTGAAAACTCTCGGATGGCAAGGTTATTGTCAAGGAGTAGCTAAGGAGTAATCCTTAACGACTTTTCCCGAACGGGCATCCTTATAGGCATATAGTAATATATGTATTGTAAGGACTACCCGTGGGTCATGAAAGGTAAAACCTTTTTTGAACCTTGGAGTAACATCCTGCCATGTGAGGGGTCTACGTGTTAGACTCCAGTCACGGAGCCGTGATCGTCTCTCCTCTGTTTAAAGAGGCAGTCTGATCATGACTGGCACCCCACCATCGAAGGTGGGACATGACTATCATCGTTGTACACTTCAACACCGAAGGAAAGGAAACTACAATATTGTAGGAGTACTGGAATCATGAGGGTACGAAGTAGAATGGACTTGTGATCGAAATTGTTCACAGTCTCTGAGTAGGAGTATCCCACTCAATTGAGGAGAAGAAACTACAGTGGGATTATTCCCTTGTAGGATTATTCAAACTGATTGAGGGTACGAAGTAGAATGGATTAAATCCATGTAGGATTACTTGAATCATTTGAGGAGAGGAAAATATGATGGGATTATATCCCACATAGAAGTACATAACTCATTGAGGCTACGAAGTAGAATGGATCCATTGTAGGATTATTTTAACTCATTAGATTGAGGGTACGAAGTAGAATGGGTTTGTCCCATGTAGTAGTAACCAATTCAATTGAGGGTACGAAGTAGAATGGGTTAAACCCCAAAGTAGGAGTACTTGACTCATTGAGGCTACGAAGTAGAATGACAGTGTGAATTATATTCGCATTGCACATGTAGGTGTATTCGAATCATGAGAAGAAGCGAAGGTAGTTACTTCGAAAGATAGTTATGAACCATGTCAACTACTGGGAAACCAGTAGCGAAGACCGGTTGATAACCACTTCTTTGACATGGAAATATAAGACTTTAGGCGTAGGAATTCGAATTTGTGCTAATTCTTCTGACGCCGTTTTCAAGCCTTCTTCTGGGGCCTTCGGTTGACTCTCCATCTTTGTCAATCTTACTAAATCTCACCGACACTTCAATTGTGAATATCCATGTCCATGTGAATTTCATTTCGAAAGATTTGAATTCCATTTAGACTTACCTCCTTCACAGTTATAAACATCCTCAATCCCTAGGGAAGAGGTGCTTATAGGTCAAGGCTACACAGGTGTTATCCTGGTAATCTGACCTTTTTAGGTTTCAACTCTATGACTCTTTGTTACTGGAGTTTGAAGTTGTGCTAACGGTTTCTCCTTATAATTACCTCCTAAACCTCTTTTCCGCTTCAATTATACATATCCACGTCTAAAGTTAGTCGGTAACTGAAGTTCCATATTAGACTTACCTCCTTCGCAGTTTAACAAACTCCCTTACAGGAGCCTAGGTTTTACTGTACCCAAAGTCGATTTTAAGATCTGCTTGGTAATTAAGGTTACGGTTTCTAACCGACGATCGTTCTCACATCACCTATCACATTATTGTTTAGTGAATCGGCTTTCATAAGGATGTGGTTTACACCCGGAAGTACAGATTCCTCCCTTTTCCCAAGATCACCTACACCTACCCATGGCTCTGTCCTTACCTAGACATGTTTTGAATCCAGACACCACAGGTTATAAGGCTGGGAGTCTATCATCGATGGCTTTCAGCTTTTAGTGTAGACCCCAATCCGCAAAAGAAAGGGCCCTGGATAGCGGCGCCTTGTCCTTACGGTGACTGGATCAGAACTCGTCCTTTCCTCACATGGCGAGCCTATTAGGGCTGGAGCGTTCTACTGATCATCCCATTATGGGCGAAGGAGTTCTTCTTCTTGAAGAAGCATGTGATGGAGTTCGTCAAAGGTGTATGTTTGACGTTGGAACTGCAAGCAAGTGAAGAAACCTTTGTAGACGTTTGTGTCAAGGCCGTCCAACACAACTTCAGAGACTACGAGTGTAAGTAATAGGAGCTCGACTTGTAAAAGTAAGAATAAGCTTGCTGGCGCGGTCCCATTGTTTGAACTTGGGGTTCGGCGTTCCGTCGGGGAGGAGCTTGGGCTCTTCGGGTTCAAGAACGATATGCTCAAGTTCGTGGGTGCTCAGCACGGAAAGGAAAGTGGACTTCCAGTAGACATAGTCTAGCTTGTCCATTGGAGCGCGGAATGCGGAGTTGATGTTGTACGTGTAGGGCAACGCAAGGACCGTTACAGCCGTGGTTGTCTCCGGCTGACGGTCTCCATATTTCCCTGATTTCTAGTATGGAGATTTGTCGCATCATTCAAATAAATACAAATTGAGATCGTAAAAACATGAGCTTGTGATATAGCTACACCTAATTCCGGACCGGTTAATGCAAGAACGATAAATAAAGGACCAAGATCCCCTATGAAATAGAAAAGATTCTGCATATATAGCATAGTCCAAGCAGACCCACTTAAAATCTTTACTGAACTATGACCGGCCATCATATTAGCAAATAAACGTATTCCTAAGCTTAATGCACGAAAACAATGAGGGATTAGCTCAAGGAGTACTAAAAAAGGTGCTAACGGCAGCGGGACTCCTGCGGGTAATGAAAAGCTTAAAAAATGAAGTCCATTTCTTTGAAATCCAACTATCGTAATGCCTATAAAAATAGAAAATGAGAGAGCCAAAGTAATGAGAAAATGACTTGTCACTGTGAAGCTATAGGGTATCATACCCTGGAGATTACGAAATAACGAAAAAGTAAAAGTGACCAAGATGCGAGGGGAAAACTTTTGTTTAACATTTCCTGAAAGACCACCTATTTGTTCGTTTACCGGGTTAAGCACGAAATCATGAATAAGCTCTACCAGGGATTGCCAAGCATTTGGCACTGATTTTCCCCCTCCCTTTTTCGTAACAAAATAAAGCGTCAGTAAGACCAAACAGAGAGTTAGCAGCATAGACAAGGATGGATTTGTGAATGAGAAATAGATATTTTCCACCTTCATCCCAATGAATGGGTTAATACCAAATTGGTCAAGTGGGCTTCCGCTACCCGGACCGAACCAGGGGTTATCATCGTAACTACTCCCACCAGTACTATCCCAACCGCTGGCTGGACGAGTACTACCAGCAGGAGTCCCGCTCCCAGCACCCCTGAAGCCCAGATTGGATGAACCCACCTTTTGAAAGCCCGGCTGCGCTTCACCCTCGGACCCCCCTATAACTAAATCCCAGGGAGCGTTCTCCTGATAACGTGGAAACAGATTCTCTAAAATATCTTTTTTGGGTCCGGAAAACAGATTCGCGATAGTCTCTTTTTTGGGTTCGGAAATACTGTGTGAAGCGGGTACGTCCGCGAGAGGACTGTGATCCGGACTGTGATCCGCGAGAGGACTGTGATCCGCGAGAGGACTGTGATCCCCGTGGTCGGGACTGGACGAGGGAGAGCCCTCATTCCTCGGGAGATCGACGGAAGTGTCACTGTCAGGACCATCATTCGATGCAATTCCAACTATTCCCAGTTTTGCGGCTTCGTTTAAGTTGTTGTTATTATTTGTCCCCCGCCGGGTAAAAACTCTCTTTCCCCTGATGATAAATATGGATGGTACGAAAACGAAAATAAGAATGAGGAAGTCTTCTTTAAACTTGTGGTACAATGAAATAGGAGCGCGGTGGGAAAAGAGAAATGTGCCGAACACTAATACAAAAAGTAGATACATTTAGATAGAGTTAAATAAAGCCAAAAATCAGACAATAGTTATACGTTCGGAAGAAAGGTCTCTGGTTATGCTTCTTCCTATACCTCCTATACCTCGCGTCTCGTCCCTCGTGCGACTATCTCAGTCGAGCCTTTGGTCGTCCTCCTCTCCGTACAGTCGAGCCTACCTACCGCCTTATCAGTCGATCCTGAGACTAACGTCTCATCTACTTCGTATCCTGAGACTAACGTCTCATCTACCGTCCGGTATGCTTCGACTATCGTCTCACCTACTTCGTAGCCTGAGACTAACGTCTCACCGTCGCGTCTCCACTCCTACGACTATCATCTTCCCGTCGACTAACGTCTCTTCGGTTATCACCTCACCTACCTAGCGGCTTCTTCCTATACCTCGCGTCTCGTCCCTCGTGCGACTATCCCTTACGGGAATCGAACCCGTGTCTTCGACATGAAAAGACGATGTCCTAACCACTGGACGAAAGGGACCAAAAATCAATTCCAATTCCCACCGCGTTACACTTGTGGGTTGGTTCCAGACCTATCGTTACTCATCGCTGCACTCGGAACACTAGGATCACTACGTCCCATTCGTCGCTGCACTTGGATCACTTCATCATATAGTTACCCACGATCAAAGATTGATATTTGTCACAAATCATGATATCGTCCCCAATCATCACTCAAGTGTCTACCTGGCTCGTTCCGCAGCGGTCCACACAAGGACATGGTGAGATAAAGCAAATAGGGGCCAGGATGATAGCAAACCTAAAGGTTGCCCAACACTCCTAAAGTCTTATTCAAAGTTACTAATACTGCAGGTGCTAATTGCAGCATACACCTACTTCTTAAGTAAAGAATTACTTCTTTATATAAGATTCCAATTAGAACCTCTAAACCAACAGGTTTTACAATACCCAAAGCCGGTTTCAGACCCGGTTTTGAATTCCATTCCTTGTTGACAAAGGTACTACGGTACCCAAGTCCTGGATGGAATCAAAAGCTAGTAGTACTTGGGGTTCTTTAACTGTTGGTATTTATGCCGGGGCTTCACCGAACAGACCTCTTCTTCTTCCTAACTAACTTACTCCCTCCATCCAAGTCCTGTCCCTTCCTCCAACCGCCAGTAAATATCCTTCTCACTACCATTAGTTTACCTCATTATTACTCAGGGAGTAATATCTTATTATAACAATGTGGTTTCCTAAGGAGTTTTACCTTACCTCTGTCATCCAAGTCCTATATCTACTTAATGAACCTTGTCTCTACCAGTTTGTAATAGTATAATAATTGGTACGTAGCTAAGGAATTGTTAATACAAGATAGAAGACTACGGTGGTGCGTAACTTTGTACAGGTAATCAACGCCATCTTATAATTGGGAGTTTCAAATTTCCCTTTCGGTGAACTGGTAGTAGCAATCTTTGACTTATATAGTTGCTAATAGCAAAGATTCGTCTCTTTCCCTCTGTCGCATCCCATTAGCCACCCTCTTTCATGATCTGCTGTCATCCAGCCTAGTGTAACGACTTTCTTGTCGTAACCAACACCTTTGGTATGCAAATCCGTCTATAGCAATCCACACATGGAACACGATGATTACAGATAGAACGTGGTATATCTTTATTACAATGAGATATGGGTTACACAAACAACTTCGGTATGATCACACACAGGGACCGTGTCACACTAGACAGAGTAACAATACGAAAGTGTCGTGTACCCATCTACCCAAGTCTGCCTTTCCATGCACAACCTATGCCTTTATTTATAGGCGTTGTCAAGGAGCAGTTACAACTCTCAATGGGTGTGTTCACAACCGAACACATCCCTTCACAACAAGAGTGTCCATTCCCCATGGACACATCCCTTTACATGATAAAACCCAACACACACCGACTAGATACAATGAACCTATCATTTATCCTTTCTTCAGCCAATGCCGTTGGATCTGATGAATCTCCAGCGAGACATGTGTCCCTGCCCGTAGCCACACGATTCTCCCACTAGTGCCCATGCACGTGGTCATGTGCTAATGCATGCACCATGATGTAACGCTTCATCCATCCATGTACTCGGGTACGTACAATGCATCGCCTGCAATGTACTCTTTTGTGTAGCCATCCTACACCCTTGT